ATTGAAATTATAAAAAGAGAAAGAAAAAGTTTTTATCAAAAAAACCCTCCCTCACGGTCGAATGTAGAATAAACAAATTTGATTAATGAGTCCGTTTTTACGTTATTTCGTACTATATTGTACAATTCCTTTGTTTGTGGGATTATTTCCTCATCCTCACGCGATAAAAAATTTGAAATTATAGAATGGATTGCTACCTATGCCTAGATCTCGGATAAATGGAAATTTTATTGATAAGACCTTCTCAATTGTAGCCAATATCTTATTACGAATAATCCCGACAACTTCAGGAGAAAAAGAGGCATTCAGTTATTACAGAGATGGTGCGATTTGATTATCTTTTTTTTTTTTATTTATCGATCTCGTCTTAGGAAAAAGACACATTCTTCGTAGAGAAAGAAAAAAATTTTGAAAAAAAAAACTTACGCCTGCTGAAGGTGAAGTTTGTAAATAAAACGATTAATTCCTTCTGTCGCGTATCCTCGATTAATGCAGCCTCATATGCTTCAATTTTAGGTTTATAGTATTAAGCGAAAGGTTATGCCTATACCTATGGGGTTAGGTCAAACCTACTCCACTAGTACCAATGGGCGGCATAGGGAAAGAAGCACTACGTTTAGGAATCAACAACACGAAAACTTTGTAAAAAAGAATATCCTCCCTTTCTTATAGGGATCGGGACTAACAAGAATGGTTGGGACAATAAACATCCATCTTGTTCGTATTTTGGATACCCGTATAACCATCGAAGACTGTTGAAGTGACTAATTCCGGGAAATTTAGCGGCGTTGAGGACAAAGAAATTGTTGGAGTTACTATTTTTTTTATCAAGTAACAACATACTTGATGTTAAGAAAAGATCTTTTACAGGAAGGTTGGCTAGAGATTTCTTGTAAAAACACTAGCCCCGCTCAGTTCATAATGATAATATTGCAATCTTTTTTGATTCTATGTACTTTTATCATTATACACATTAAAGGAGGAGCCGTATGAGATACAAATCTCACGTACGGTTCTGGAACGGAGATTCTTTGAACCGAATGACGACCGTAACGGATGTCGGCTCAAGCTGAAGGAAATTATGCGGAAGCTTTACAGAATTATTATGAGGCTATGCGACTTGAAATTGATCCCTATGATCGAAGTTATATACTTTATAACATAGGACTTATCCACACAAGTAACGGAGAACATACGAAAGCTTTAGAATATTATTTTCGTGCACTCGAACGAAACCCGCTCTTACCTCAAGCTTTTAACAATATGGCCGTGATCTGTCATTACGTGCGACTATCTCCACTATAGAAAAAGAATGAGAAAATCCGCTAATACTAATAAATACTAGAAAAAAAAAGGCTTTCTACATATATATATCGTCCAAAACAACGATTTTGATCAGCTGTAGCAAAGAAAGAAACTTCATAGAAGTCGAAATATGAAGAAATAGATATGCCTAGATATTTTTTTTCTATGGATAAAAGATCTAATTGATAGATGAAGCACCGTAAAGATCAATTAACAAGGTTTTTGGCTGATACACTCAGAACTGCTTACTTATATCATGATAGAAAAGTTAGGAATCCACTTATGTAATAAAGTCGATCCCCTATTTTGAGCAGCGGTGTAGTATCAGATCCCAAAGATAGTAAGTCTTTTCTTATGAAGAAAAGTCTTTATCAAAGATTCTATAGAAATTGATATATCATATATGAAAATAGATGATCTATGAAATCGAGATAGTTACCTTTCAGAAAATAATAATGAGAGTATTAATGCCGATGCTTTATTCTATTCTTCTGAAGGTAGGAAAAAAGATAAAACTCTAAAAAAGGATTACATTTTTTATTAATTCAAATTGAAGTTTGAAACTCATGTATTTAACCTTTTTTCTTTTGGTTAATTCCAGAAAAAAATGGAGCATCAAAAAAAATGGACTGTTGAGCCGTATGAGTGAGGAAACTCTCAAGTACGGTTCTAAGGGAAGGAATTTACTCACCTATTCCGACCGCGGAGAACAGGCCATTCGACAGGGCGATTCGGAAATTGCGGAATCTTGGTTTGATCAAGCTGCTGAATATTGGAAACAAGCTATAGCTCTTACCCCAGGTAATTATATTGAAGCACAGAATTGGTTGAAGATCACAGGGCGTTTTGAATAAGAACACTCTGTTTATTATTTTCTTTTTTATTCTAATTTATTATTTCTATATATATTATTTTATTATTACTTTATATATATATTAGTTATATTTTCTATATTCGCTATCGAATTCTATATATTCTATAGAATTCGATAGCGAATATATCCATTTTATTTATATTTAGAATTTATATATTATTTCTTTTTTTTTATTTATTTTTGTCTATTATATACATTGAATTTGTTATAGTTAATGTCATAGTTAATTCTGTCCCTATCAGTGAAAAAAAAAAAATAGATCATTTGTATAGGAACAATCAATCAAAGAATTTCATTATATCCCTTCTAAAATCGTTCTAT